AAAAGACCCCTTAACTATTAAGGGGGTTAATAGAACGAATCACACTTTTACCACTAAACTATACCCGCTACAATCCGATTATTGTATACAAATGGACTTTTTGTCGAACAAGGGAATTGAACGTAATTAAGATAGGATCATAAAAGAATCATGAAAATTAGAGTGTTAATGTTTTTCATGGGGGGACTTAATAAGATTAGGAAAAGAGGGTTCATTTAAATAACAAAATAACAAGTTTTGTCTTTTCTTTTGCTAGAGGAGTTTTTTTGATAGATACGGCTGGACAAAACCGCGGAAATCCTAACATAAAAATGCATTGTGTAAGAATCCACAGTTTCCTTTTTTTCTTTATTTCAGTAAAGTCAAAAAGAAAGTAAATAAAAAAGGAAGAAAGGATAATAAGAAATAACACTTTGATTTTGTATAATATAAGAATGGAAATAGTCCTTCTTCTTTTTGTTGTTGCTTTTATAGCAAACATTTTTGTTTTCAAATCAGATAAATCATTTTATCTATTATTTGTTGAAACAAAAAAGGGCCCGGCTAGGTACTGACCAGGCCAGGCCATGGGAATAAACTCTTTCGGACAAAGTAAAAGTAAGGAGGTCTTCTTTATTTTTATTTATATTGTATTTTTGAGCCCTTACTTTATCTAAATGGAATTACTGATAAAAGTTGTATCTATCTATATAATAAAGATAAAGGGAGAGAAAAAAGAGAGAGAAAGAAAGACTTTTTTTCAACCCCTACTTTATGTGTAATGTACCTTACTTTATACATTATGTGTAATGTAACATAGTAATTAATTATCTTTTTTTTTCAATTGGGAGAGATGGCTGAGTGGACTAAAGCGTCGGATTGCTAATCCGTTGTACGAGTTATTCGTACCGAGGGTTCGAATCCCTCTCTTTCCGTCGATGACTTGATATTTGATTTATCTTTCAAATTTCCCCAACCCTTAGTTAAACGTGGAATAGATAAAATCCCGAGAAATTTGAAAAATAAAGTAAGGAAAACGAAAAAAAAAAAAGCCTTTTTTATTTTATTCTTCACGTCCGGGATTACGTCCCGGATCATTAGATAGGAATCCAAAGATGAAGAGAGAAACAAAGAATATCACTACTGTGTAAACAAAGAGTTTGAGAGTAAGCATTACACAATCTCCAAATCATTTTTTGAAAAAAAAAAGAGAATAGATCCTCCATTTTTATACCACATATCCTATTTTGACACCAAGAAATGAAGTACTTTCTACCAATAGAAAAGAATGTTCAAAAATTCAAATTCATTTGTAATAAGAGTCTTTTATTACAAAAATCTTCTTTCATACCTACAATTCGATATTGTGGGGAACCCTAAGCCTATTAGGGCCTTTCACTGGAAAAAGGTCAGAATGGGGAAATGGGATGATCCAGATTTATCGCAGCTCTCCAAGAATTTCAATGTTTGAATCGAGGGTTCATATTGTAAGACTTATCCGATCTTATCAATTGTTAGAATTTTTTTCCTCGAATAAATCATGAATTTTCTAGGATAGTATTAAAGATCTCATCGAAAACTTACAGCGGCTTGCCAAACAAAGGCTAAGAGAAAGAAGAGCACCGGTATGACTGGCATAAAATTCACGATTGGATTCAAAAAAGCATAGGCCTCGGGCAATTTGGCGACGAAAAAACTACTCGAATAAAGGGCAGAATTAAGACAGATACAGATCAAACTAAAGATATTAAGCATAACAGACATTTTGTTCTTGGAGATAATTGCATTTTGATTGAGTTATTGATATAAGGAAAAAGAAAGTAAAGTAAGGTAGACCAAAAAATCTTTCTTTTTCTTTGAACTCACCCAATCAAAAATCCTCCATTTCTCAAAGGAGAATAGAAGAAATCATACTTTCATACAATATCTTAATTGAATTATATGTAATGATCAATAAATTCAGTTTAATTCTATATCTACACGTGTCAAAATCCTAGCCAAAATCTAATTTATTCTATAGATATTTGGACTGGAATTGACGAACAATCAATACCAATATTAGTCTTTATTAGTGTCGAATAGAAATCGAAATGGGGCGTGGCCAAGCGGTAAGGCAACGGGTTTTGGTCCCGCTATTCGGAGGTTCGAATCCTTCCGTCCCAGAGCATATCCATTCTATCAGAATAAAGATTGTGTTTTTAAAAAAACTTTCTGTTTAAAGGTCTAATATTGGATCGAATGTGATTCTAGTTTCTGATTTTTAATGATTCTTCTCTGAATCATATCTTTTTTTTCACAAACTGGAATCTAGTTTAACTGACACGCGGATGTAACCGAATCTGGTTGTAATCCAGGTAAGATGGGAACATAGATCACAAGGGTTTGAATTCAAAAAAAAAGTAGGGCGGGCTTTTCATCATATGCTCAGTCCCTTCATATTCATACTGAAGGAAGTTAGTTACTTAGAAAAACCTTACGTCCCATATCTAATTGAATTTTCAATGGTGCATTTTGAATGGAAATGCGAAAGAAAAGCCCCTAGATTCCCTATCTCTTATTCTCTATCCTTTACCTTTAAATGAGGGGGCCCTAGTTATTAATTCTCTGTGAATCTCCGAATTCTAAGGATCTCTTGAATTCTAAACAAGAACAAGAGTGACTAATTGAATTCAATCAATGGGATTACGTTTCTTAAGACTGGGTTAGGATAAAATAAAAAATAGGAGCAAGGACTTAATCTGGACTTGTTTGGCTTTGGACCTATACAAGATAGTTAGCATCCGATAAAAGAAGAGGCTTTTTTGATTTATGACTCATCATCCTCATAGAATTTTGGGAGTAGGTAGGAGTTAATTAGTAGCAGAAGATATTCATTTCAATATCTGTGTTTGGACGAATCTCATTAACAAAGAATCAAGTTACATATGTAACTGAGGGATTTTCTTTGAACCTAGTTTTTAGGGATTTCTTGTTTGGCTATAATGAATAATTGTAAATCTATATTCAGACCGGGGTGATTCAGCCATTTTATTCACTTTATTTTATGGCAAGATTACAGAAAGATTACGCCTACTACACTTCAAATCAAACAAAATATAAAAATGCATATAATATAAAATGAGGAAATGTTTAGCTTCTATGTATTGTTATCGTTCTATTTCAGTGACAATTGTTCAGTCTATCTGATAGATAAGAAACCCCCTATTCTTTTGATTCTTATTTTATCACTCAGATGAAAGAATAAGGACTTAAATCTTCCCGTGCATCAGTCTTTTTTATCCATCTCAAAAAAAGTAAATTGGATTTATTGTTTGATCTAGCTATTTGCTTGAAATCATTGATGATTCAATTCGAAATGAAACATAAATTTATTTCTCTTATGATGATCAAATGTGGTCCTTACTGTAAAATTGGATTCAAATAATGTGTAAAAGTGGGAAACTTTTTCAATTATAAATACTTTTAAACCATTTTTAATGATTCCTTAGGAGTTGAATCTTTGGTACTTGAAGAAGTGTAAGATTGATAAATCTATCCTATTGAGTCACTTGAAGAGGCAAATAAAAAAAACTTATTTATTCGTCTTATTTGTTTTATGTTATTTTTTTTTTTTTTATTTTATAAAAAAATGTTGTGTATTCATACAATAAAATATGGAGTTAAGTTGAATTCTTGTTGAGATTCCTTCAGAAAAATATCTATCCATCTATATAGAAGAGAAAAAATATAGATTACTATGTACCGACTGAACCGATGACTATTCATGATTCCAGAATTGAATCATTTCCATACCGGTTCCAACTTAGAGGAATGTTATGGTAAAACTTCGTTTGAAACGATGTGGTAGAAAGCAACGTGCGACTTGAAGGACACGATCCGTTGTGGATTCTTACATTCCACCATTTTATATAGGAATGAGGGTGCTCTTGGCTCGACATCGTTTGTTCTGTTCCACTAGAACCCCTCTTTTTTGTTGGGTTGTAATGTAAATAGTACATGATGGAGCTCGAGTAGAAAGTATTGATTCATTTCTCGGGGGCAGGGATCTAGGGTTAATGCCAATCAATAAATTGGAACAACTTCGTAAGTATATCTTCGATATAGAAATCGAAAGAATCCAATTCGAGCAAGTTTCCACTCAAAAAGGAAAAATTGTTGGAATTGATAAAATTCTTTCGATCCAAAATGTATCACGCGGGAATCCACCGTTCATATGATTCTTTGATAGAAAGAAATCACAAAAAAGGTATGTTGCTGCCGTTTTGAAAGGATTAAGGATCGCCGAAGTAATGTCTAAACCTAATGATTCAAAACAAAGATAAAGGATCCCAGAACAAGGAAACACCGTTTGAATTGTCTCAATAACTGCTGGATCAGAATGAAGAATTCAAATAGTTTTTAAATGAGACAAACAAAAAAGGGGGTTAGAGACCACTCAATAAATGAAATAAATGCCTAAAGATTTTTCTTTGAGCTATTTGAGAGTTATCCAACTTGAGTTATGAGTACAAATGATTTTTTTCTTTTTCAGGAAGGAAGAAGAAAAAAAGGACTTAAATTATAGTCTAATTTATTTGATGATTTTATGGACCCATTTGCCATTAGAATTCTATACTATAATTCTAATTCTATACATCGAAATAACTTCGAATCATTTTTTCTCGAGCCGTACGAGGAGAAAACCTCCTATACGTTTCTAGGGGGGGGGTATTGTTCATCTACATCTATCCCAATGAGCCGTCTATCGAATCGTTGCAATTGATGTTCGATCCCGAAGAGAAGGAAGAGATCTTCGGAAAGTGGGTTTTTATGATCCGATAAAGAATCAAACTTATTTAAATGTTCCGGCTATTCTATACTTCCTCGAAAAAGGCGCTCAACCTACAGGAACTGTTCATGATATTTTAAAGAAGGCGGAGGTTTTTAAGGAACTTCGTTCTAATCAAATAAAATAAAATTAAGGAAATAAAAAAAGAAATAAGGGAGGGAGTGGTGACTCATATATAGTTTTGTATAATTTT